GCCCATACATAATTGCATCGATCAACAAGAAATTTAGTATTTTTATCAACTTAATGTTTCGAAATACATGGCTCTAGAAATTCATTTCGGACAATTGAACCTTTTCAAACTGTTTCTTTTTAAGAACCAAAAAGATTTGTGCCAGAATAACAGATGCCAAGAATAAAAAAAGACCTTGGACACGTGATGGGTCTTGAAGTACTATTTCTGCATCTCCCTGACCAAATCCACCCACATTGGGATTACTCGTTAATGGTTGATCAAGCTTGATGGATTCACCCTCTGAAACAAGAAGTTCTGGTCCCGGAGGTATAATATCAACGACTGAGTGTCCATCCGATGCATCCGCTATGGTTATTTCATACCCCCCTTTTTCTTTACGTACTATTTTGCTTACCGTACCTGATGCTGTAGCATTATAGACTGTATTGTTACTCTTGCTCCCGTCGGGATAAATCTGACCCCTTCCCCTATTCCCGCCCACGTATATAGGATATTTTAAGAAGTAAACCTCTTTCTTAGTAACGGGGTCCGGAGACAAAATAGGAAAGGTGATTTCACTATATTTCTGACCAGGAACAGGACCTATCACAAGAATATTTTTTTTAGTAGGGCGATAACTCTGAAAAGAAAGATTGCCCATCTTTTCTTTCATTTCCGGAGAAATACGATCGGGGGGGGCTAATTCGAATCCCTCAGGTAAAATAAGAACTGCCCCTACATTCAAAGACCCCCTTTTACCATTAGAAAGAACTTGTTTCAGTTGGATGTCATAAGGAATTCTAACAACTGCTTCAAATACAGTATCGGGAAGTACCGCTTGTGGAACCTCAATATCCACGGGCTTATTAGCTAAATGACAATTGGCGCATACAATACGCCCAGTTGCTTCTCGTGGATTTTCATAACTCTGTTGTGCAAAAATGGGATATGCCTGTGAAATGGATGTCCGAGTTATTACATATATAAATATAATGATCGATACGGAAATGGATCGAGTCATCTGCTCCTTTATCCAAGAAAAGATATTTCTATTTTGCATGGTCCAATCATTGATCCCGAAAATTTCTACAATAAATTGGGTAGGTTGCTAGTAGAGTTTCCTATCCACGATTCTGCTATTTTACTGGAATCCAGGAGGAATTCCTGGATTGGTATAAATATAAAGAATGAGTAAGATTTTTAATGATTTGTTTATGTACGAAGTAAAAAACATTATGAGTAGATTCATATCAGTGGATCATTCTTTAGTCATTCATTGAATGATAAATCACTACAAGTGACGGAGATACACGATTTAAATAACGGAAGATCAAATATTTTAAAATTGTATCTAGAATGACTGGAAAGGTGGAAACAAGGCCAGATATAATTTGATTATTATGAGAAAATCCAAAATCCTTGTAGACAGAACCAATCATTAGTTCCCAACCGTGAGGCGAGTGGAATCCAATACATAAATCAGTTAATAAAAGAATAGAAAAAGCTTTTATTGTGTCGCTTAAGTTATAGAGAAATTCCCGAACCCAAGAATTAATAATAACAAGTTCTTTATTACCCAGAATAGAATAACCACTTAGAATAGCGAAACTTATTATATTTGTCGAAAAGTGTAAAATGGTATGGATATGACCTTCATTGTACATCTTGACCAATTGTATCGTTTCTTTGTGTATTCCTATACGAAGCTTTTGTATATGTGTATCCGGGTATTCCTTTATCATTTCGTCCAAAATGAAGAGTTCTTCTAATTCTATGAATTTTTCTAGAACGTTCTTTTCGTTAATATCATTCAAAAAAACTTCAGATTGCCCAGCATTCCACCAATTAGTAACCAAAGATTCCATACTTTTATTAAATGAGAGAGAAATCCACCAGGGCAAAAAGATTATAGATGTAAGATATAGAAGGGGTTTTAGCGCTTTCTTTTTTAGCATTTTAAATCTGTGAATTGTTAATGAAACCACCGGATTCCTTGACTCTATCCAATCTGATATTTCCACGAAACGTGAGTTCTATAACAAGGTATTGAATCCATAGACCTATTCCCTTTTTTTAATTAATTGGTTAGTCCTTGGATCTGGAAACAATATTTTTGTTTTATTATTTCTTCATTAGAAGCAATTGCATTCTTGCTAATGAATGCCCTAACGCGCCACCTCAAGAAATGAATATTTTACGGATTTCGGGGCAAAAGAACCAACCCCCTTACCTAGATCAATTATTTCGAAAAATTTCGCGGGCTACCCATAGCCCGGGAATTTTTTAGGTAAATTTCGGAAAAAAAAAAATATTGATATGATGAAATCAAAAACGAGTAGCAAAAAAAGAGAGAAATAGAATGGTTATAGTTATAAATGATCCAATCTTTATGATTATCAAAAAGGAAAAGAAAGGATAAAAAGAAAGAAACATCAATTGACAAAACAAATAAAGAATTCAATTAAATTACACGATATGATACATCTATAGCTAACATATCAATTCAAAATGGACCAAAAAAGATGAATTCTAGAGTCTGCACTGTTCGGATATATGTGATGAATCCATACTTAGTATACTTGTTACTAGTATGAAAAATGGGGTTGATTTTCATATGCATAAAAAACTTGTTTTGGTGGACAAAAACCACTTTTTTATGTTTTCTGGTTGTTCCATACGCATCTGCTTTTCCTCGAATGAGCACTCTGAAAAAACGTAAGTTAAATTGTTATATAACAACAAATATAATTCATGAGGTCTTTACTCAATGCTGCGAAAGCATTCATTCTTCAATTTATTTCAAAATACTTCAATTGGTACGCGCAAAAAGTAGGCCAATTCCGCAGCCTTTTGTTCAATTTCTCGTGGAGTCAAATTCTCATCAGTACGAGTCAAGGGAACGGAACCCTGGCCTCTGATTTCCATGTAAAGTACACGTCGAGGATAAATACCTTCTTTAACCTCTATTCTAATCGACTGAATATCTCTCATAAGGAATCGAAGGAAGATGCGACGATTTCTTCCAGGGAATCCCCAACGAAAAATACACACTATTCCTTTTTTTCTATCGAATCTATCATAACCACTGCCTACATTCCACGAAATTGTGCACCACAAATAGGAGCTGATGAACAGACCTGCGATCCCATAGAAAGACATCACGATCCCTTGTGGAAAAAAAAGGATTTGCTGAGAAGGAAATAAGGATATCAGATTCCTACCAAGGTAACTAGAAGTTCCAACCAATAAGAATCCTAGTGAACCTAAAAAAAGGATACAGGCCCAACAGAAATTACTTGTTTTTCGAGACCCCGGTATAAGTTCTATCCATATACGTTCTGATCGCCAGTTCATACTAGATCCAGTTGTTTCAGTTTATTGGAATTGAGAGAATAACCCAAATGAATTTGACTTTATTTTTTTGTTCCCGAAGTAACTCTCATCAACTAGCACTATTATTATGATGTGAACCCTTAGGAGTAATTCATCGAATCAGTTAGATATAAAAAAATATCCCCTTCATGTGATCCTACTATGGATATCTACATACATATAGATGATACTTTGACTTTCCATTTCATACATCTGCTGACCCCATTTTCAAATAGATATAATGCATTTATCCATATATCATGTTTACACGTGCATAACAGCTCTTTCATTTGTGTTCGGAAGAAGACACACGTTGTACCCTATTCCACTAAACAAATAGATAATCGGTATTATGATCCAAGTCCGAGTCTTAAAAAAAAAAATGAGATTAGATCCCATCGAATCTAGACAATCTTGTTTTTTTGAACATGAAGAGATAGAGAAGCCATTGCAATTGCCGGAAATACTAGACCCACTAAAGGCACAAAAAAAGAGGGTAAGTTGAAAGTTGTCATAGAATGGATACCTCGATTTAATATTTGTACCTGTTATAAAGATATCTTATGATAAGTATATCTATTATCAGTATATAATAATAGGTATAGGTACAAGAAATGTAGAACTAAATAAGTGTACCTATTCACCTTTATATATATGTTTATTATTTACTTTAGATTTATTTATATTTAATTTATTTATTATTATTGTTTTCTTATACTATACTTATCTTCTAATAAAGAAAAGACAAAAAAAGTTTCTTACTAATTATCAAATCTAACAAATCCGATCCAACAGGGATTCCTAGCAAAAAATGGAAATTATCAGGGAATATAGAAAAATAAATGCAAGATTCCTATTCTCTATTTTCTAAATATATTGAATTATTCAATATATTTAGAATATGTAACGTAATAAGGGAACGTTCATTTTTTATTTTAATAATTTGATAATTAATTCCTTTATCCTGTTTGTTGGTAGAGTCTTCCTGATTACTAATCATGAATATAGGTAGAAATAAAATGGATCGGGAGGAAATAAGAAAAAGTGATTATCAACAACCTTTTTTCCTTTATTAGATCTTATGACCTTAAGTAAAACTCCATGCTTATTATTTTAGTAAATTACTATAAACTAAATACTTGTGCACCTCAAAAAATATAAATAACTGAATTAAATGATCTACTTGATTGGATTTTTATTCAAGGGAAAGAAACCGTGAAGCTGAAATAACTCACTTAGAACACCTTTTAAAGGATTACGTGGTACGATTGGGTCGAATAAGCCCTTATGGAATAAATACTCAGCTTCTTGTGAACCGTCAGGGACTGTCTTATTCAATGTTTGTTCAATTACTCTTTTACCCGCAAATGCAATGTAGGCATTAGGTTCGGCAATAATGATATCTCCTAACATACCAAAACTGGCGGTCACTCCACCGGTTGTAGGAGATGTAAGGATTGATACGTAGAATAACTTTTTATTTGATTGATAATTATATAAAGCTGAAGATATTTTAGCCATTTGCATCAAGCTCAAACTTCCTTCTTGCATGCGCGCTCCTCCGGAAGCACACACTATAATAAGAGGTAGAGATCTATTAGTAGCATATTCGATCAAACGGGTGATTTTCTCGCCTACTACGGATC